AGATAGGCAGAAATCAAATATCTAAAAAAAAAAAAATAGAAAGAACAATAGCCAACGAGATCGAAATACTGAATCATAAATGTAGTTCGGGTTCAAATTCTATATATATTGGAATCCAATATGGATGGTCTTTTCTATAATGATAAATAAATTAAAGAGACTTACTCGTGATTTCATGTACTTGATATTTCTTTTGAAAAAAAAAGAGGGATTGGCTGAACTTGAAAATTTACTCTTTACTCATTCAATGAGTATACGATTGAATCGTATTCGGTTGGGTGACACCAACTAAATCGAGTGCTAACTCCCATTTATTTCTTATTGTATTGAATTAACCGATCAATCTGCTATCGGACATTTATTTTCCCCTTGGCATGGCACTATTCCAAAAAAATTTTCGACATATTTCACTTTAATTATAATTATGAGAATCAATCCTACCCCTTCTAGTCCTGCGGTTTCCACACAAAACCTAGGGCGTATCGCTCAAATTATTGGCCCAGTACTAGATGTTGTTTTTCCTCCGGGCAAGATGCCTAATATTTATAACGCTTTAGTAGTTAAGGGTCGAGATACTGTCGGTCAGCAAATTAATGTGACTTGTGAAGTACAACAATTATTAGGAAATAATCGAATTAGAGCTGTAGCTATGAGTGCTACGGATGGATTGACGAGAGGAATGGAAGTAATTGATACGGGAGCTCCTCTAAGCATTCCAGTTGGCGGAGCTACACTCGGACGAATTTTCAACGTTCTTGGGGAACCTGTTGATAATTTAGGTCCTGTAGATACTAGCACAACATCTCCTATTCATAGACCCGCACCCGCCTTTATAGAGTTGGATACAAAATTCTCAATCTTTGAAACAGGAATTAAAGTAGTGGATCTTTTAGCTCCTTATCGCCGTGGAGGAAAAATAGGACTATTTGGGGGAGCTGGAGTAGGTAAAACAGTACTCATCATGGAATTGATCAACAACATTGCCAAAGCTCATGGAGGCGTATCCGTATTTGGCGGAGTAGGCGAACGTACTCGTGAAGGAAATGATCTTTACATAGAAATGAAAGAATCCGGAGTAATTAATGAAAAAAATATTGCAGAATCCAAAGTAGCTCTAGTCTATGGTCAAATGAATGAACCGCCGGGAGCTCGTATGAGAGTTGGGTTGACTGCACTAACCATGGCGGAATATTTCCGGGATGTTAATGAGCAAAACGTACTTCTATTCATCGACAATATCTTTCGTTTCGTCCAAGCGGGATCAGAAGTATCTGCCTTATTGGGGAGAATGCCTTCTGCAGTGGGTTATCAACCTACCCTTAGTACAGAAATGGGTTCTTTGCAAGAAAGAATTACTTCTACCAAAAAGGGATCCATAACTTCGATACAAGCCGTTTATGTACCTGCGGACGATTTGACCGACCCTGCTCCTGCCACGACATTTGCACATTTAGATGCTACTACCGTACTATCAAGAGGGTTAGCTGCCAAAGGTATTTATCCTGCAGTGGATCCTTTAGATTCAACGTCAACTATGTTACAACCTCGAATCGTTGGTGAGGAACATTACGAAACTGCGCAAAGAGTTAAGCAAACTTCACAACGTTACAAAGAACTTCAGGACATTATAGCTATTCTTGGGTTGGACGAATTATCCGAAGAAGATCGTTTAACTGTAGCCAGAGCACGAAAAATTGAGCGTTTCTTATCACAACCCTTCTTCGTGGCAGAAGTATTTACTGGTTCTCCAGGAAAATATGTCGGTCTTGCAGAAACAATTAGAGGGTTTCAACTGATCCTTTCCGGAGAATTAGACAGTCTTCCCGAGCAAGCCTTTTATTTGGTGGGTAACATCGATGAAGCTACCGCGAAAGCTATAAACTTAGAAGAGGAGGGCAAATTAAAGAAATGACCTTAAATCTTTGTGTACTGACTCCTAATCGAATTATTTGGGATTCAGAAGTGAAAGAAATCATTTTATCTACTAATAGTGGTCAAATTGGCGTATTACCAAACCACGCCCCCATTGCCACGGCTGTAGATATAGGTCTTTTGAGAATACGCTTTAACAACGACCAATGGTTAACGGTGGCTCTGATGGGTGGTTTTGCTAGAATAGGTAATAATGAAATCACCATTTTAGGAAATGATGCGGAAATAAGTACTGATATTGATCCGCAAGAAGCTCAACAAGCTCTTGAAATAGCTGAAGCTAATTTGAGTGGAGCTGAGGGTAAGAGACAAGCAATTGAAGCGAATCTAGCTCTCAGACGAGCTAGGACACGAGTGGAGGCTGTCAATGTTATTTCCTACTAGTTAAGTCATTAGATCAAAATAAAAAGAATAAGTTTTTTAAAAGTTCTTTATATATACACCACATGTTGATTTTGCTAATTGAACACAATCAAGTCTAATCTGATAAAAAAAAGAAGATGGGTAGAAAAACTTATTAGATATCATTTCATTGACTCCAGTATCTAATAAGTTCTACCTACTATTGGATTTGAACCAATGACTACCGCCGTATGAAAGCAATACTCTAACCACTGAGTTAAGTAGGTCATTTATCACTACAAATAGGAACCCATCACTTCGGGAATTATAGATGGAATAGGATTTCCAAGCAATACTAATTTCTTTCTGTTAAGCTTAAATAAAATAAATAAATCAGAGAGCTATCATGTGGGATTATGAAATATCTATCTTGACAAGAAATTGTCTATATGTTAAGATGTCTATAACAAGGGCTATAGCTCAGTTGGTAGAGCACCTCGTTTACACGTGCGCCAATGCTTTTCAAAGGAGCCAATTATGCAATGAACATAATTGATCGTATTGAAAAATTGATGTCTTACTCCATTCCATAGGTTCGAGGGAACAAGAGAACAATAGCCTGACCTAACAAATATTTGGTTCGGTCCGATTCAGGCGCTAATTAAGTTGCCAAATCAAATAGAACCCACCAGTGATTTGATAGTTGATAAGGTAAATACCCATCCCATTCAATGCTAGGCATAATGAGTATAAGGGACTCAAAAAAACCTCTTTTCGCTCTATGAACTTGAAGGTGTATGAAGTCTCATATTCGACTGTTCCAGCGAGGCGATAGAGATTCTATTTAACTTAGGTTAATCTAGGCCGAAGGCAGACCTAAGTCAACGTAATACTTCCTTGAAACACTTTGGTATTGCTCCTAGATCAGAATACAAATAATGAATCATAGCACATGGAGCCATCTCATTATCTTCCTCTAAAGATAAAATATGGTAGAATAACTGATCTTTACATCAGTTGATGGAAGAGCCCAATGCAACAAAATGCATGTTGGGTCTTTGAAACAGTTCAAATCATTTCGATAATAATAAGTTTGATCCGTTTTACCGAGAAGGTCTACGGTTCGAGTCCGTATAGCCCTATAATCCTAATATATTTTATATTATTTTAGTATAGCTTTCATTTCCTCATAGTTGTGGCCAGGTATCGTAGAAATGAAAGCATTACCAAATCAATTTAGGAAGTGGAAATCATGACATGATTCCGACTAAAAACTTCAACCTGACCCAACGAAATCTAATTCTAAGTAGCATGGGTCTAAGACGTATTCTTTTTTTGGTCTTAGGTCTTGTATTTGTAGAAAAAAAACCCCTGTCCTGACTAATCACTAATCTTTTTTTGGCAGAACAAGAGAAACCTTATTGATTGATTCACAAATAATGGAGAGATAATGAATTGGTACTAAAGGATTAACGTTATATTCTATGAGTTGGGGGGGTTTGGGTTGGGGGTTTGATTTGGTCTATTGAATCATTCGATAATATGTAATTCTTTCATTAGAAAATGTAATGTTATGTAAATCTTTTATGATTCCGTCGATTAGATTACTCCACTCTTTGCTATGTTTCATTGTCTAGTATCTAGTATAGGTGTACTGTAAAAGTTTTTTTGTGTCGGAATCTACCCCATTGTTTGGTGTTATCATTATATTAATAATATTAAGTGTTATTGCCATAACAAAACAAACGAGTATTTTGGTTCATTCCAAATCGTAATCTAGTTTATTACTAGAGATTGTTCCAAAATAGAAAGAATCTTTTATTCTAACTCTAATGAAATAACTCCATCCTTCTTATTTATTTCTGATAAGGTGGGATGGTACAGGTTCAAAGTTTCCAATTTTTTTTGTTTTTGTAGAGAAAGATATAACTTGTTATATGTCACCTCTCAATTCAACGGATTGAATCAAATTAATTAAGAAAAATTGAATCAAATTAATTAAGAAAAAAGGAAATGAAATAAATAATTTGAATATACTAATTATAGACTATTTATAGTATTTAATTAATTATTAATTATAGGATATTTATTTTATAATATTATAATAATTATTATAATAATTATTATTGGGATATATTAGGTATTAGGATTATAATATAGATAGTAATCATAATAATATATAAATATATATATATATATTAGGTAGGATATTATAAATATTAGGATATATAGGATAATATAGGATATTTTAGTATTTTATTAACTTGTTTTTATAGAATTATCTTTTTATAGAGGATAGAGAACCCAAGACAAAGTGAGAGAATCTTGTTTTTGTAAGAAGGAGCACCCTATGTCTACACCATATCTAAATAGAATCGAAATAAAAAATGTAAGTGGGATTTTCTTAGGTGAATCTTTAAACAAAATATGTCCCACAGAAACTCTAAACTATGCCGTTTGATCAAAATATATTCTTCTTTCGCCTAAACTAAGACTAAACTAAGATAAGAAGTTCTGGATAAATTGACACTTCCGATTCGAATCGAATAATTCAGCATATTCCACATTAATAGGAGTACATTTATGTTTCTGCTTCACGAATATGATATTTTCTGGGCATTTCTGATAATATCAAGCATTATTCCTATCTTGGCATTTGTAATTTCCGGAGTTTTAGCCCCGGTTAGGGAAGGACCGGAGAAACTATCTAGTTATGAATCGGGTAT